ATCGTCGGCGAGGAACATTATGAAACTGCGCAAAGAGTTAAGCAAACTTTACAACGTTATAAAGAACTTCAGGACATTATAGCTATTCTTGGGTTGGACGAATTATCCGAAGAGGATCGTTTAACCGTAGCAAGAGCGCGAAAAATTGAGCGTTTCTTATCACAACCCTTTTTTGTAGCCGAAGTATTTACCGGTTCTCCAGGAAAATATGTTGGTCTAGTAGAAACCATTAGAGGGTTTCAATTGATCCTTTCCGGAGAATTAGATGGTCTTCCAGAGCAGGCCTTTTATTTGGTAGGTAATATTGATGAAGCTACCGCGAAGGCTATCAAATTAGAAATGGAGAGCAATGTGAAGAAATGACTTTAAATCTTTGTGTATTGACCCCTAATCGAATTGTTTGGGATTCCGAAGTGCAAGAAATCATTTTAGCCACAAATAGTGGCCAAATTGGCGTATTACCAAACCATGCTCCTATTGCTACAGCTGTAGATATAGGTATTTTGAGAATACGACGGAAGGATCAATGGTTAACAATGGCTCTGATGGGTGGTTTTGCGAGAATAGGCAATAATGAGATCACTGTTTTAGTCAATGATGCAGAAAGGGGTAATACTATTGATCCACAAGAAGCTCAGCAAACTCTTGAAATAGCCGAAGCTAATTTCAGAAAAGCGGAAGGAAAGAGACAAATAATTGAGGCAAATCTAGCTCTCCGACGAGCTAGGACAAGAGTAGAAGCTGTCAATGTGTTTTGATAACTCGTTAGCGTTAGTGCATTCGATTAATCAAAAAAGTTCTGTTTCTAAACAAACCCTATTTTGATTGGATTCACTCGGAAGAATCCAATCAAGCCGAATTCAATGCACTCAATCGTAATGCAATTTGGATCCAACACAATTCAACAATGAAATAAAAAAAAAAAAATGAAAACAAAAATTAACGAAGCGCGGAAAAAACTTATTAAATACCATTGACTCAGGTATCTAATAAGATAGACCTACTATTGGATTTGAACCAATGACTCCCGCCGTATGAAAGCAATACTCTAACCACTGAGTTAAGTAGGTCACTTATGACCCCAAATAGACCCAAAGGTAGCTCATCCCATCGATGGATTATAAATATCATATTCCTTATAAGCAATAATAATCTAACCAATCTTATCCAAAAATCCAAAAAAGGAAGAGGTAGTATTCACCTTGACAAGAAATGAAATCCATGATAAAATAGACATCACAAGCACTGATAAAATAGACATCACAAGCACTAACAAAGACTAAGGGCTATAGCTCAGTTGGTAGAGCACCTCGTTTACACGCGCGCCAATGTTTTTCAGGGGACTCCATCATCCAATCCACTCAAATACAAATAAATGTATCTTATTGAGCAATCGATGTCTTACTCCATAACTTTGAGAGAACAATAGCATGACAAATGGTTTGGTCCAATTTGAGTGCCACCAAACAGACCTCATCTGTGATTTGATATATTGATAAGTGATAAGGTGAATACCAGTACACTCAATGCTAATGGGTATAAGGGCCTCAAGAAACCTCTTTTCGTCCGATGAACTTTAAGGTGTATGAAGTTTCATATTTTATTTTTTACCTCGAACGATAGAGATCTCATTAAATTCAAACCATATAACCCAGAGGCAGACCTACGTCAAAAATACACCTTTGAAACACTTTGGTAATGCCCCTCCTAAATTTTGAAATTTCAATTCAATAATGAATCGGAGCACATGGAACCCTCTCCTTATCTTATTTATATATTAAGCAAATTTCTATATTAAGAAAAAAGATGGTAGATTGGCTGATATTTCTCTCAGTTAATGAAAGAGCCCAATGCAAACAAAATGCGTGTTGGGTCTTTGAAACAGTTTCGATCATTTTGAGAATAAAAAGTTTGATCTGTTTTACCGAGAAGGTCTACGGTTCGAATCCGTATAGCCCTAGAACCATAGAAAATCTAAATGTGTTTCAGTTTCAAGGGATCGAATCTCTCTTGTACAACCGTAGAGAACCAACCCTTCGTCATTAATTTCATCTTTGAAGGGAGCAATCCCATAGATAGTGCCTGCCCACAACTAAGAACCAAACTTAAGTGAATGATATTTATTTTCTTTGGTATAACCAATCTTAATGAATTGACGAATATAAATTTTTTTGCTTTTTTGGGCATTTCGATCTTAGCCCGATTTTGTTTGTTTTGGTATCTTCCATTTCCCGGACTTTAAGTATATTCGGCCAGTAGTTATGTAGACCCAATGGAACGAGGCTTGGTTACAATTTCGCATCCGGTATTAGATGTTTGCTCTATTTTTTTTGTTGTTGATGCGTTTTTTCTTTATCCATAATGAGTTGGAATGTATTGGGTGTATCCATATTTATAAAAGCTTTCATTTTGTTTCTTATCTTAATTCTGGGTTTAGTTTATGTTCTGCATGGCGAAAGAAAGCATTGAAATGGGCTTCGCTCTTGAATATTCATTCAGACAAGAACTAAAATTGAAAAAGTTCGTAAGTACAAAAAGTTTCCTTTACTTGATGGAACGGCCACCAATTCAGTTATTACACCTCGATTAATATTTTTTTTAATTGGTCAACACTGTGTAGTTTCTGGCCACCTCTCTCGGGTACCTGTTGTTTTGTTGTTTTATTGCATTTGCTTCACTACAAAAAAAGGCTCTCGATTTGACTTTGATCGTTATGGACTAATACCAAGATCGAGGCCTAAATTCCTGTGGATGTCTATTTTCCGGGGTGTCCCCCTAAACCGAAAGCAGTTCTAGATGCTATAACAAAATTTCGTACAAAAAAATCACTTGTAGAAAGATATACTTAGGTTTCAACAAGAAAATCGGTGTTTTGCGACCAATCACAAGTTTCATTTTGGACGCAGTATTAATACTGTCAATTCTGATCAAAGATTTCTCTATCAACCCACCTCGACTTTTGTTTTGGCCTCCCTACTGAAACCTTTTTCAATCGAATTTCATTTTATAAAGTTGATTGAAAATCCTAGACATCTCTAAAATAGATAGTATCTAGATCGCCAAGATAGATAAAGATAGATATAAAGTATGTATTAAGATCGAGATTCGAAATCACTTAGGACCTTATCCAAATTAACCCTGTGCCAGGAACCAGATTTGAACTGGTGACACGAGGATTTTCAGTCCTCTGCTCTACCAGCTGAGCTATCCCGACCATTCACAGCGGAGTATCCCATACTTACTTATTTTAGTATTTTATTCGCTGCCTGGGGTCTATGTCAATTAAAGGAGATTCCAAAGTTTTCGCCAAGTCCTGTATTTGATCTTCAAAAACAAAAAAAAAAAGACAACTTTAGAAGTTGCAGTAGTAGTAAAGCTAGTGATTGTGAATCATTTAACATTTTAATCGGGATTCTTTGCTAATCTAGTCGATTGTTCGAAGAGAAAGTCATTTACGCCCAACTCCGTTTGGCAAAGAATCTGAAAGAGAAAGCAGTTTGGAACTCAAAGCGAGTGGCTAGGATAACTAGTTTGGGAGTCAACTTTTTTGGGGATAGAGGGACTTGAACCCTCACGATTTAAAAAGTCAACGGATTTTCCTCTTACTATAAATTTCATTGTTGCCGGTAGTGACATGTAGAAGGGGACTCTATCTTTATTCTTGTCCGATTGATCTGGTCTTAAAAAGGTTTATCGGACTAGGCTAGGGAGTGAATGAGTTGATCGATTTTTTATTCAATGTCTAATGAATTGACACCAATTCTTCTATATTTTTCATCTAAAAAAGATACAGTTATAGATTCGGGCCAGCATTAATATCTTATTATTAAATGAATTTTGAATAATAGTATTCACTAGAATAGAGAGGTTTATCCTTGATCCTTTCTGATCTTTCGACAGTAAGATTCTTCTCTCGGTGCACCCATTTATTAGAACAGCTTCCATTGAGTCTCTGCACCTATCCTATCCGTTTTTTTTTTTGTTTTATGAACCTTTCTTTTTCGAAAACAGGATTTGGCTCAGGATTGCCCCTTTTTAGTAATTCCGGGGTTTCTCTGAATTTGAAAGTTCTCACCTAGTAGGTTTCCATACCAAGGCTCAATCCAATTAAGTCCGTAGCGTCTACCGATTTCGCCATATCCCCCTTTTCCCTTTTGTTTTGAAATTAGGATCTTATTCTATTAGAATCGAATTACTTGTTTTGTCTTTTATTTATATTTAAACTGGAACCCTTGAGTTTATTATATAGGGAACTAGTTAAAAAACCTATTTTCTTTTCCTATTTCTTTCCCTATAGATATAGAAAACCTGTATTTGATACAATCAAATTGGATTTTATTATTTCTGTATCATAAATTCAATATTCAATATAGATTGAGATAGAATATATATTGATATATACTATATATATATATTCTATAATAAATATATGTACTGGTACCTTTTTCACATGTTCAATATCGATTCTTTTATGTATTTCTAGAAACACTATACAATAGTGTAGTGAGTTCCTCTGCAGAGAAAATTTCTCTTATGCGGGCCCGCTTAGCTCAGAGGTTAGAGCATCGCATTTGTAATGCGATGGTCATCGGTTCAATTCCGATAGCCGGCTTTTTTCGATTTTTCATTGTTTTATTCACTACGCAATTTTTGAAAAATGGATACCTTTGAAATCAAAGACTATTGAAAAAGTTTCTTCCCCCCTTTCAAAAATCCATGAATTTTTTAAGGTCTAGGAACTCCCAACGATGTCAGAAAAAGTCTCTTTTCGAGTTATATAAATATATAACATATAATATAGATTGACTTTTTCTATAAAATGAAATGATTCGAAAGAAAAAAAGGAGTTCTTATGTCGCGTTACCGAGGTCCTCGTTTCAAAAAAATACGTCGCCTGGGGGCTTTACCAGGACTAACTAAAAAAAGTCCTAAATCCGGAAGTGATCTTAGAAATCAATTACGCTCCGGTAAAAAATCTCAATATCGTATTCGTCTAGAAGAAAAACAAAAATTGCGGTTTCATTATGGTCTTACGGAACGACAATTAATTAAATACGTTCGTATCGCCCGAAAAGCAAAGGGGTCAACAGGTCAAGTTTTACTCCAATTACTTGAAATGCGTTTGGATAACATCCTTTTTCGATTGGGCATGGCTTCGACTATTCCCGCAGCTCGCCAATTAGTTAACCATAGACATATTTTAGTAAATGGGCGTATAGTCGATATACCAAGTTATCGCTGCAAACCCCAAGATATCATTACGGCAAAAGATGAACAAAAATCCAGAACTCTGATTGAAAATTCTCTAAACTCTTACCCGCATGAAGAAGTGCCAAGCCATTTGACCCTGCGACCATTCCAATATAAAGGATTAGTCAATCAAATAATAGATAGTAAATGGTTTGGTTTGAAACTAAATGAATTGCTAGTCGTAGAATATTATTCTCGTCAGACTTAAACCTAAAAGAACAAGGGTCAATTTTCTTCTTACCTAAAAATAAAAACATAAAAAAATTCAGTTTCAATTAAGGTTAAGTAAGAAAAAGACAGGTTTGATCGAGATTTTATCACCGTTTTTTTGTATCAGATATTTCATATTTTTTTACAGAATTCTTCCTAGTTTACGTGTCAAGGCAACCGGACTAGAGAATCGATAGCAACGAAAAGTCAACTAAGGGTCCCCGTTGTTAGTTGATCGGGTGTTAAAAGGGGTCTACTATCTATTAAGGGAAGGTAAGGTACGGAAAGAGAGGGATTCGAACCCTCGGTAAACAAAAGCCTACATAGCAGTTCCAATGCTACGCCTTTAACCACTCGGCCATCTCTCCTATATTAGGAACCAAAAAACGAGTGAATAGCGAGTTTGTCATATTCCAGTCTAGGGATCCGTACGTCCAATCTATTTTCACTATATTCAATTCACTAGTAATTCTCACTAGTAATTAATTATATTTCAAATAATAATTATTTTTCAAATAATAATTATTACAAATAAAAAGACAATTTTTCATCAATTCTTAAATCAAAGTAAAAAAAAAGCTCGTTATTTTGAGGTAAGAGAAATGGAGTTTCTTACGAAAATTTTTTCAACAAAAAGAAAAAAAGAAGGGAGGTTATTCGATTTTCATCATAGAATGATTATTCGATCTTTTTCTTCTTTGTATCATTATTCTGTAACTTCAATGAAATCAGAATAGTTCGACTACGAGATTAGGACCAAATCCAATCGTGTTAAAATTATCTTATCGATTCCTGTCAAAAAGGAATAATTGGAATAGAAGACAAGGCACATAATCTTTTTTTTTTTAATCTTTTGTTATTTTATGTTATTTTGTACTGTACAATTCTTTTTTTTTTCGTGGGAAAATAATCCCACGCGAGGAAATGAGAAGACTTAGAGAATGGATTGCTAGCTATGCCTAGATCGCGGATAAATGGGAATTTTATTGATAAAACATTTTCAATTGTAGCCAATATCTTATTGCAAATAATTCCGACAACTTCAGGAGAAAAGGAGGCATTTACCTATTACAGAGATGGTGTGATTTGATTCTTTTTTTTTTTCATTTCGCTAGTTCTTACTAGAAAGATGAAAGGTAGGTGATTTGTGAAAATATATATATCCGCTTGCTGAAGGTGCAGTTTGTAAATAGAACAATTCCTTCTGTCGTGTATCCTCGATTAATGCAACCTCAGATACTATCTTTCAATTTTAGATTTTAGTATTTAGCGAAAGGTTACACCTATAGGTTAGGTTCGGGAAATCCTACTCGACTAGTGCCAATGGACAGCATAAGGGAAGAAGCGCTACACCTAGAAATCAACAACACGAAAACCTTGGTATAAATGACCCCCTACTTTTTGTTTGTATTGTTATTGGGTTCGGGACTAAAAGAATGGTTGGGGCAACAAACATCCATCTCGTTCGTACTTTGGATATCAATAGAACCATCGAAGGCTGTTGAAGTGACTAATTCCTGGAAATTAGTAGGCGTTAAAAACAAAGAAATTGTTGGAGTTTAGATCTAATCTAGTCCCAAGTGTTAAGAAAAGATCTCTTGCAGGAAGGTTGGCTAGAGATTTTTTGTAAAAACACTAGCTCTGCTCAGTCCATAATAAAAATATTATTCTATTTTGTGATTTCCGGTATTATTCGACTTATGCACATAAGGGAGGAGCCGTATGAGATGAAAGTCTCGCGTACGGTTCTGTAACGGAGATTCTTTTAATTGAATTGCGACCGTAACGAATGTCGGCTCAATCCGAAGGAAATTATGCGGAAGCTTTACAGAATTATTATGAAGCTATGCGACTCGAAATTGATCCCTACGATCGAAGCTATATACTCTATAATATAGGTCTTATCCATACAAGTAATGGAGAACATACGAAAGCTTTGGAATATTATTTTCGAGCACTAGAACGAAATCCATTCTTACCACAAGCTTTTAATAATATGGCCGTGATCTGTCATTACGTGCGACTATCTTCACTATAGAA